GAACAGTGTGGATGTCATTTGAAAATGAGTAGTTTCGATAGAATCGAACTTTCGATTGATCCCGGTACTTGGGATCCTATGAACGAAGACATGGTCTCTCTGGATCCCATTGAATTTCATTCGGAGGAGGAACCTTATAAAAATCGTATTGATTCTTATCAAAAAAATACAGGATTAACTGAGGCCGTTCAAACAGGCACAGGCCAACTAAATGGTATTCCCGTAGCAATTGGAGTTATGGATTTTCAGTTTATGGGGGGTAGTATGGGATCTGTAGTGGGCGAAAAAATCACACGTTTGGCCGAGTATGCTACCAATCAATTTTTACCTCTTATTATAGTGTGTGCTTCCGGAGGAGCACGCATGCAAGAAGGAAGTTTGAGCTTGATGCAAATGGCTAAAATATCTTCTGCTTTATATGATTATCAATCAAATAAAAAGTTATTTTATGTATCAATCCTTACATCCCCTACCACAGGTGGGGTGACGGCCAGTTTTGGTATGTTGGGAGATATCATTATTGCCGAACCCAATGCTTACATTGCATTTGCGGGTAAAAGAGTAATTGAACAAACATTGAATAAGACAGTACCTGAGGATTCACAAGTGGCTGAATATTTATTCCATAAGGGCTTATTCGATCCAATCGTACCACGTAATCCTTTAAAGGGCGTTCTGGGTGAGTTATTTCGGCTACATGCTTTCTTTCCTTTGAATCAAAATTAGATCAAGTAGAGCCTTAGAGTCTTAATTTAATAAGAGTATTAATTTATTAAAACTTAATAAAATTTTTTATGTGTGGTGATCAAGTAGTTATTTAATTTATAGGAATCAAAGTAAAAATACGAAGAATGGATTTTTTCTTTGGTAACATAAGATTTAATTGTAGAAAGAATCATCCAGATCATCTTTTTATCGATATTCCTGGTTACTAACCAGGAAATCCCTATTAAACAAAATAAAAGAGTGAATTTAAACAAAATAAAAGAGTGAATTCTTTCTTCCGTGAAATTGGTTAACAGGGTCTTGCATCTTTCTATATCTCCCCAAAATCCCCCCCCCCCCCCCCCCACTAAAAATCCTTTTTGTTGGGTCGTATTATTATAATGAATTCTTTGAGAATTTGTAATAAATCCTTTCTTTAGTAAATTTTATAAAATTATTAAATTTATAAGACAAGAACAAGATAATAACTAATAATACGAATAATATAAAGGGTGGATTATCATACATATATTTCATGTAGAAACATGTAGAAAGATTTATAGGTCCATTTATTTACATATTTATTGGATTTTATTAATTAATATATATTTATTAAAACATATACTTATATACTCCCTATTAAGTATATATACTCACTTAGGTATACTTAGTATAATATAACAATTATATATGAATTATAATATATCTTTATAACAATATAAGGATAAGGTTAAAATATTAATATAAAACAATAAATATAACAATAAATAACAGGTACAAATATTAAATCGAGGTACCCATTCTATGATAACTCTCAACAGCTTCCCCTCAATTTTTGTGCCTTTAGTGGGCTTAGTATTTCCGGCAATTGCAATGGCTTCTTTATCTCTTTATGTTCAAAAAAACAAGATTTTTTAGATACAATAAGGACGAATCTTTTTTTTTCAAGACTTACTTGGATCATAACACGGATATCTATTTAGTAGAATATGGTATAACATGTGGCTTCCTTCGGGCATAAGCTCTTATGTATGTATAAACATGATATTATGGGTAAATGAATTATAACTATTTTCAAATAGATCGGGATCGGGGAGAATTTCTGAAATGTAAAGTCAATATATCTATATGTATTCGGAAATCATGTGAAAGGGATGTTACTATTTTAGTTTGGATCTAAGAAATTCGATGAATTACCCCTAAACGTTCACATCATAATAGTGCTGGTTGATGAGAGTTACTTCGGAAACAAAAAAAGTAAAATAAAATTTATTTTTGTTATTCTCCCAATTCCAATAAAATGCAACTAGGTCTAGTTATAGTATGAGTTGGCGATCAGAACGTATATGGATAGAACTTATAGCGGGGTCTCGAAAAACAAGTAATTTCTGCTGGGCCTTTATTCTTTTTTTAGGTTCATTAGGGTTTTTATTGGTTGGAACGTCCAGTTATTTTGGTAGGAATTTTATATCTTTATTTCCTTCTCAGCAAATAATTTTTTTTCCACAAGGGATCGTGATGTCTTTCTATGGGATCGCAGGTCTTTTTATTAGCTCTTATTTGTGGTGCACAATTTCGTGGAATGTAGGTAGTGGTTATGATCGATTCGATATAAAAGAGGGCGTAGTGTGTATTTTTCGTTGGGGATTTCCTGGAAAAAATCGTCGCATATTCCTCCGATTCCTTATGAAAGACATTCAGTCCATCAGAATAGAAATTAAAGAAGGTATTTATGCTCGTCGTGTCCTTTATATGGAAATCAAAGGCCAGGGGGCCATTCCCTTGACTCGTACTGATGAGAATTTGACTCCACGAGAAATTGAGCAAAAAGCTGCTGAATTGGCCTATTTCTTGCGTGTACCAATTGAAGTATTTTGAAAAAAGGAACTGAAGAATGAATACTTTGCAAGAGAGAAAAAACTCAAGAATCCTCGTTTTTTTATATAGCATAACTTGACTGAAGTTTCTTCAGAACGCTTATTCGAGCCAAAGCAAACGTTACGAAATAATTCTAAAACAAAATAGTTTGTGTCCACAATTTTTTTTATGCGTATGTAAACCCACTTAACTCAATTCAGTAACAAATCTAAATACTAGATTCATCATATATTAAAACAAAACATTTCATAATAAATCATAATATAATAAAGTAAAGAATTTTTTTTTTTAGAAATATTTGATATTTTGATAGAACGGGAGTTCTTTCGTCTCGCAATCCGACTACTATTAATTTGAAGTGGGCTTTTTCTTATTCTATTTCTGTATTCTTTCTAAATTCAAGGACTAACCACTGTACTGAATCACAAAAAAAAAATCGGAAATAGATTCATGGGCTCGATAACTTGTAATAGAACTTATGCTTGATAGAAATATTAGTATCGTATAGAGTCGACGAACGAGGTGCGTTCAGTAAAAATTAAAAAATTCACAGACGAAAAAATGGCAAAAAAGAAAGTATTAATTTCCCTTCTATATCTTGCATCTATAGTATTTTTGCCTTGGTGGATCTCTCTCTCATTTAATAAAAGTCTGGAATCTTGGGTTACTAATTGGTGGAATACTAGGCAATCCGAAATCTTTTTGAATGATATTCAAGAAAAGAGTATTCTAAAAAAATTCATAGACTTAGAGGAACTCCTACGTTTGGACGAAATGTTAAAGGAATACCCGGAAGCACATTTACAAAAGCCTCGCATCGAAATCTACAAAGAAACGATCCGATTGATCAAGATGCACAATGAGGATCGCACGCATACAATTTTACACTTCTCGACAAATATAATATGTTTCGTTATTCTAAGTGGTTATTCTATTATAGGTAATGAAGAACTTGTTATTCTTAACTCTTGGGTTCAAGAATTCCTATATAACTTAAGCGACACAATAAAAGCTTTTTCTATTCTTTTATTAACTGATTTATGTATAGGATTCCATTCGCCCCACGGTTGGGAACTAATGATTGGCTCTGTCTACAAAGATTTTGGATTTGCTCATAATGATCAAATTATATCCGGTCTTGTTTCTACTTTTCCAGTCATTTTAGATACAATTTTTAAATATTGGATCTTTCGTTATTTAAATCGTGTATCTCCTTCACTTGTAGTGATTTATCATTCAATGAATGACTGAAAAATGATCGAACGATCCAATTATAATATTTGTTACTTTGTGGATAAGCAAAACATTCAAAATTGTACTTATTCTTTCTACCCATCCAAGGGATTCCTCCAATATTCCAGTAAAATTATTTATATTTAAGTAAATAGCAAAATTATAGATAGGGAACTATACTAGCGACCTGCCTAATTTTATTGTATAAATTTTCGGGATCAATGATTGGACCATGCAAACTAAAAATACCTTTTCTTGGATAAAGAAAGAGATTACTCGATACATTTCCGTATCGCTCATGATATATATAATAACTCAGGCACCCCTTTCAAATGCATATCCCATTTTTGCACAGCAGGGTTATGAAAATCCACGAGAAGCGACTGGCCGTATTGTATGTGCCAATTGCCATTTAGCTAATAAACCCGTGGATATCGAGGTTCCACAAGCGGTACTTCCTGATACTGTATTTGAAGCAGTTGTTCGAATTCCTTATGATCTGCAACTGAAACAAGTTCTTGCTAATGGTAAAAAAGGAGCTTTGAATGTAGGGGCTGTTCTTATTTTACCCGAGGGGTTTGAATTAGCCCCTCCCGATCGTATTTTGCCCGAGATTAAAGAAAAGATAGGAAATCTGTCTTTTCAGAGCTATCGCCCCACTAAAAAAAATATTCTTGTGATAGGTCCTGTTCCTGGTCAGAAATATAGTGAAATCACCTTTCCTATTCTTTCCCCGGACCCCGCTACTAAGAAAGATGTTCACTTCTTAAAATATCCCATATACGTAGGCGGGAACAGGGGAAGGGGTCAGATTTATCCCGACGGGAGCAAGAGTAACAATAATGTTTATAATGCTACAGCAGCAGGTATAGTAAGCAAAATCATACGAAAAGAAAAAGGGGGGTACGAAATAACCATAGCGGGTGCATCGGATGGACGTCAAGTGGTTGATATTATCCCTCCAGGACCGGAACTTCTTGTTTCAGAGGGGGAATCCATCCAACTTGATCAACCATTAACGAGTAATCCTAATGTGGGTGGATTTGGTCAGGGGGATGCGGAAATAGTACTTCAAGATCCATTACGTGTCCAAGGTCTTTTGCTATTCTTGGCATCTGTTATTTTGGCACAAATCTTTTTGGTTCTTAAAAAGAAACAGTTTGAGAAGGTTCAATTGTCCGAAA